GCAAGCGTAGGTCAATGTAGCGAGCGTAGTTCAATGGTAAAACATCTCCTTGCCAAGGAGAAGGTACGGGTTCGATTCCCGTCGCTCGCCAGCTTAATTTAGTAAGGTACTATGATAAAAAATTCAATCTAGTTGACTACATAACTACTTATATTAAATTAAGTAGTTATTAGTTTAGTACCGTATCCCTTCCTATCTTATCGTTTGCACCCGACTCAAAAAAAAAGAGTGCTTCGGGGGCGAAAATCGAACTTGCCAAGAAGGTGCCCTAAAGCGGGGATTCACTGAGACAAACAAGATAAAATTGCCTTTATTATAAAGGGGAATAGACTGTGCCTTTCTTTTATTTCTTTTTTCTTTTCTGCTTGCTGAATAAAAAAGGGTTGGATATAGCCCTCTACCATATCTAGACAAATAGAATAGTCCATTTATTTCATTTATATGGACTGCTAAGTGCGGAGACGGGAATCGAACCCGTGACCTCAAGGTTATGAGCCTCGTGAGCTACCAAACTGCTCTACTCCGCTCTGTAGGTCCAAAAACTGGTAGACGAAAAAGGTTGAATACAAGTCTCTATGATGTCTAGACAAATAGAATACAATACTCTTTTTATACAGAATGGAGCGGGTAGCGGGAATCGAACCCGCATCGTTAGCTTGGAAGGCTAGGGGTTATAGTCGACGTTGGTTGATTATTTTTAACGTCTCTAATTCAAAACCGAACATGAAATTTTGATTTCATTCGGCTCCTTTATGGCTATTCTCACCACTTAACATCTATGTTAGCTTTTCTGTCTGAATGGAACCAAAGCTCTCCGCTTTCTAGATGATCCCTATAGAGTAGGAGATACAAATTCTCCTAAATATCCTATCTAATCTACTTACTTCGTTCCTTAATTTCATTCAAGAGATCCTGAGGAAAAGAGTTGGGTTTCCACCGAGCTGAAACAATATCCTGATGGTTCTAGTAAACCAAAACTATCGTTTTTTAGCTATTGGGCTTCCATTTCTTTTTTAACTAAAAGAAGATTTAGTTACGATTGGAAATCAACTTTTTTGTATCTTCATCCATAGATCTTTTACTCATATTTATTCAATTGGAATACTTAATCCAATGCAAAATTATGCTTCGCGCCTCTGTACTCATAATCAAATTTGTCGTTTGCATGCAAATTGAATTAGTCTTTGGATACTAATCGCGAGAATGTATATTCTTCCTCAATATGCTATTGAGAGGAAAAGGATTAAACCCTTTATAAGAACTAAAGTTTTCATCGGAATATTAATATAAAAAAACTTAAGGATGCCTTAAGTATATCATTTCAAATTCCGTTATTAATAGAACGAATCACACTTTTACCACTAAACTATACCCGCTACATCTAGATTATGATACCAACGCTACCCTTTGTCAAGCCTAGCCATTCGAGGAGGAGGCTAATTCTACTTACGGAGAAAAGCGAGCAGTTGGTACTTCAATCGCAGGCTTTTACTTTAGGATTTAGATGGCCCCTCTCCTCTCTAGTCTGTAAAAGAAATCTCTTCTTACCATGCCACTAGCGTATGAACCAAATGTATGCATTTGGATTAGGATCATATTCTTCGTATTCTATAGTTTGATTATTTCTACAATATATATTAAGAGATATAGGCGACAGTATAGTCCCCATCAATTCCTTTCTTCCTTTTCTTTTTTGTTAGGCTGGGCAGGCTGTAGAATAATTTTGATACTCTGCAGTATAAATTTGACTGCCCACTTTTTCGAATAAAATTGTTGATAAAACTCCAATATAGTTTGTTGAAAATGTACCTTTTAGATAATATTCAAGTACCCATTTCAAAAGGGTACCTGTTGAAAATTGCGTCAACAAATCCTTCCAAAACTGAAAAATGGAAAAGTTTTGAACTCGAAGGTTTTTCCAAGGAATGCCTGTAAAAAATTGTTTCAATCTCTCACCAAAACAGATAAGAAGTATATCACTGAAAATTAATACCCAGCCATATGGGTATATGAAGAGGGCGAATTCCTTTATACCCCCCCAATTAGAATTATGGGAAATAAAACATAAATGGAGAAAGTTCTCATCATAAGATCAGCCAATAGAAGAAAAAAGTCCTAATTCTGCAGAACATTCTGAGCACGTGAAAAGTGAATAGGCTAAAGATAAAAAAAACAAAGTCTACCATTTTTTTAACAGCAGTTCTTATTGCCCCTTCGGCCTTTTTTAATCTCACCATGCATAAACTTCTATATTTCAATATAGAAAATAAAATCTCTACATATATATCTATATACATATATTATGTACATTAATATATAGATTTTGTACATTATGCAGTAGACCTATAATGGTAAATGAGAGTGGGTAATTTTGGAATAAAAAGCCCTTTTAACTCAGCGGTAGAGTAATGCCATGGTAAGGCATAAGTCATCGGTTCAAATCCGATAAAGGGCTTTTCCCCCAGTGGTAGAGTAATGCCACGGCAAGACCGAAGTCATGGGTTCGGATTCAATAGAGTACTTTTCTACTAAATTCATTCACTTTTTTGCTTTTTTTTTTTGAAAATGTCTCTAGTTTTCTTGAATTTTATGACTTCGTTTAGTGCGAGATGCCCATATTTTTGGTCTGAGCACTAAACACAGCACAGAGTTTAAATTGCAAAAAATAAATGAAATTGGACTCTTTTTTCTGTTAGAGCAATTAAATCAATATCTGTACTGAACTAATCTCGAATCCTTTTTTTTAATCTATTCTTATTCTATAGCCTTTAAAAGTAAAAGGAATTTCCCTAAAAAGCAGGGGATGATCCGTGAATTAACCTAACCATCAACTAAAAAAAAATCCTACGAAAGCATAACAGAAAAGTAGGAAAGACTCTTTCCTTTGGTCTATTTATACTCTTCAATTCGAGTATATTGACAATTCCGAAAAACTGCTCATACTATCATTATAGTATAGTGACGAGTGGTTCTATATAGCACTATCGTCTAGTGATGCCCCTATCGTCTAGTGGTTCAGGACATCTCTCTTTCAAGGAGGCAGCGGGGATTCGACTTCCCCTGGGGGTAGGGAGTTTTATAAAAAGAGGTTAATCATAGATTATCAACAACCCTAGAATAAATTCTTCCTGGGTCGATGCCCGAGCGGTTAATGGGGACGGACTGTAAATTCGTTGACGATATGTCTACGCTGGTTCAAATCCAGCTCGGCCCAAAAATCTAGGGCTTCGTGAATATGAACAAAATCTATTTTTTTCTTCCATAAAAAAAAATATCTGATCCATAGAAATAAAGGATAAAGAGAAAAGAAGGTGACAATTTAATTCTAAGCCATATCTCTCTGATTCTTTTCTTACAACGAAGAGAAAAGAGTTTTTCTTATTGAAAGGTGGATTATCATTTATTTTTAGGGATAAAAAATCGCGGCATACTAGCTATGCCACTCTCACTATACCCACATATCCTATGTGGGTATGTAGTATATGATTACTCTATTTCTTAGAGTACGACAGACGAATCTTCTTAGGGTTTGTTTTATTTAAGAATAGGTATGCCATACACCCCACAGGGATTGTAGTTCAATTGGTTAGAGCACCGCCCTGTCAAGGCGGAAGCTGCGGGTTCGAGCCCCGTCAGTCCCGAACTAGGGTTCAATGAATGGAAAAATTCATCTTTCCTTTTTTTCATCAAGAATTTAGGGAGGGGCAGAAGGCAAGATCAAATATTTATGGAGAACCCTTACTTTAGTTTTTTTATTTCGCAGCTCTCAATAAAAAGAGAGCTGTATAGGAATTTTTTTTTAACTACTCCCGGTTGATAAGGAAAGACGTACATATCATAATCTTAACTTCCTATTTGACTCTTATGCAATTAGAGTTAGGGTATTTTACCGGAATCCATACACAAATTGTATTCGTTTATTGTTAGAGAATGAATTTAATATAATTAGTTCCTTTTTAGGGGTTAAACCGCACCACTTCCATTTTGTAGTTTCAACTTTGTTGTGTATGTTCAATGAATTCTTGTAAAGAATCTACCTCATTCTCAGTCCATTTGTCGACTCCTTTTTTTATGAATCTGCTCTCATCTTTAGACCCCCAAAAGCAGATATTGATAGTAACCTAATAAAATAAAAACAAAGCAAACGCTCTTTTTCCAAAATGAAAATATGAAAATATTGGATCTTTTTTATTTAAGATCTTCTTTTCTCCATCTCATTTCTACTTCTACTGCTTATTTGGATTTCTATGTGACCCATAGAAAGTCGGTTATATAATACATACATACATAATTGTATGTATAACTATAAGAAAAAGAAAGGGAAATTGGATAAGAAAAATTCTTGGCTATACATATATATATAGAAAAGCAAAAGTAGAAAAGGATGCAAAATAGAGGGGTTCCGAATCCAACCAAAAAACCTATTTTGGTCTTAGTATGGATAAAGGATCTTCCTATGTTATATTATTCCACTATCAACCATGAATTGATTTGATAGATCCTATATTCATAATATTGAATTGATTCAGTATTATCAGAATGCAAGTCCTCCCCTTGAATTTACAGGGATACCCCCTTTTCCTCTCCATGGGATTACATCCCGAGTTATTGTGAAAAAAAAAAGAGGTTATTTATGGAAGTAAATATTCTCGCATTTATTGCTACTGCATTGTTCATTCTAGTTCCTACTGCCTTTTTACTTATTATTTATGTAAAAACAGCCAGCCAAAATGATTAATTGGAATTCCAATTAATCATTGAAGAAATGAAAAAGGGATTAAAGAAAATAAAAATCCAAGTCTTAAATGAAAGGATCTGGTTGGAATCCTAAAGTGTGGTAGAAAGAACTACATATAGTTTTTTCTACCACACTTTAGATTCTTTCTATTATATTATCTTGAATCTACATAGAATAGATTAGTAGATTGAAATAGTAATCTAATTCAACTTCTTTTTTCACTGCATCCACTTAATTTCAAGCAAGTCAAAATCAAAAAATTGAAGACAATTCTTCATTGAAAGAATCTATGGAGAGGGAGAAAAATAATACGAGAATAGACTATAATAAAAGAAAAAAAGTAACTAAAAGGAAAAAACCAGCGAATCTTTCATACTTAAAAACGAGCAAGATGCTTCACGCGAGATCCTTCAAAAAAAAAAAAAGAACAAAAAAATTCTAAGAATAAGAAAAGAATATAAATGAAAAATGTGCGATATGTTGTGAATAGCTTTGTGTAATAAAGTCTAATTTTATTAAATAAAGAACTTTATTTTGACTCGTCACTTCTAGTAGAAATTATTAATTACTATAATAGCTCTTTCTATTCTATTTCTTTCTATTTCTATTATACTTTCTATTTCTATTATAGTATAATGGAACGACTCTTTCTTAAAAAAAAGAATTTTTTACAAGAGTGAAACAAAACTAAAGAAAGAGAGAAAAAATAAAGTTTGGCAAAATGATTAATACAAAACGATCAATTAAAGAAAAGAGTTGATACTACAATTTGACTACTCAAGCAATTAGTATTATCCCTAGAGTCCACTTCTCCCCCATACTACTAGCGAAAGAGAAAATGTAAAGACTACCATTAAAGCAGCCCAAGCGAGACTTACTATATCCATGTAAATTATGTCTCCTATTTCTATGAAGGAATTATTCTACTATTGATCAATAATCATAGTGGAATTAAGGGTACAGAGTCAAAATTCTGCCCTAAGACTCTGGATGAATCAGTTAAAGGAATTTACTCCTAACAAATTCTTATATGATTTCTGGTAGAATTGGAGAGTATTAAGTAAAAATATGATACATATACCTTTTCCTTAAAAAAGAAAGAGCGGGGGAATGTCCTGAATAGAAAACGCGGGAATAGAGAGATTTTTTCGTCCTTTTGTTACCTTTTTTATAAGCAAAGGACGTCAGAATATACCATAAAATTAGGAAAGATAAATATTTATTGAATACCTACCTTACCCATGTTTATTTTTGACCTAAACCCTACTGCCCCACTTTCTCTCTTTCTATGAAAGAGTGAGGAGACCTTATCCATAACTCCGAAATTGATTTTAGATCAGCTTATTCAATCTGATTCTCTACAGAATCGGTAACCTTTACTTTAGTGTATGTAGGTAGCATAAGATGTACGAAGTATATGTAATAAGATGTACGATAAATAAAATGTATGATAATTAGGAAGTCTTGATATTTCTTCGCAAAGTCCCTTCTTCAATTTTAGATTGAAAAAAGAATGCCCCTTAGGGACCTTTGGGTATTTCTGACACCTTAACCTCATAGTTTGAAATTCCCGAATCGAATCAATTCAAATTAATAAAAGAATAAGCAAACGCTACCTCATCTCTGTTGGTAGCTCGCCGTTTGGGCCACTGCCGCCAAAACAAAGCCTCGTTTGAGGATTGAGGATAGAACTACGGTATGGATTCAGTATCGCCAGACCTAGTTACTCTCTTGCCCCAACTTATGAGGGTAGGAAATTTTTGAGTTTGATCAGTACTATAATCCTAAGTATTTTATTGATCAGGCGGCACCCAGATTTGAACTGGGGATAGAGGATTTGCAGTCCCCTGCCTTACCGCTTGGCCATGCCGCCAAAAAATCCAATCTAAAATCGAGAAAAGAACAAGTATTCATCCAGATTTTCTTACTAAAACCCCTTTTCTTTTATCTTGAATCTAATTCTACTTACTTTTTCCAATCTTTTTCAAAAAATCTATTTCTGTTTTTTTGGATCCTGTTTCGATTAGTCTCCTCGATGGATTCTATCTTAAAACACACATTGCTAACATTAAAAAACTTCCCTTTTCTTTTTATTCTATTGAAATGGCAAAGGAGCAAAAATGGATTTCCAGTCACAGACTGCAAAATTCAGAACAAATTGGAACCATTAACTAGAATTTTTTTTTTGAATTGCAGTAGTAAACGACTCTTAAGTCGGTATTCTCTCCCTCCATTCCTTTTAATGGCATAATAAAATAGAATAAAAGTTTCCCTAATCTGTATATAGGTAAACTCCAGGTCCGAACAGCATTATTATCTATAGATCCCGCTTATGTACATATCCCTATGGGGAATCATGCTTTCATTTTTCATTGCATTAAATATCTTGAATAAAAAGAGGAAATTTGCTCTGATATAGATTATGGCCGGGCCTTCTTGGCCCACACAAGTGAAATTACGAGAAAAGAAAGGATATGTGAATAGGTGGATAACTAGATTAGCAAGTACTTAAAAAAAAAAAAAATAAGTACTTTATTTTCGGATTCTACAATGAAATCCTTTATTTTGCAGTAATTCTACTACTACGAAACAAAAAAAAACCTTCAAATTCTTTTTGAAAATAAAACTAAGCGTACTATTCTAAATTCGAAATCGAACTAAAGTCAAACTTTCTAGTGTTTATAAATTATTAGGGTTTTATTTCTTTCATAGAAAGGAGATAAAAGAGAAATCTTTGCTATCCAATCTGATTAGAATATCTTAAAGCTTAAGTGGCAGAATTTTTTCTAGGACTTTTTTATCAATTCATTTGAATTCCATTTCTACTCCTGCCAAATTGGAACTTTCGTCAAAATAATCTTTATTCATATGTATGAAATACATATATGAAATACGTATGTGGAGTTCCCTAGAATTTCATGTGATTCAGTAAACAGAATATAGATTCCATGATTGCTAGATTGATCCGTAGGGATTGATGAAGAGTGAGCTGATAATGGAATTTTTCTTCGATAAATAAGAAACTTAAGATTAAGATGCTCCGGAATGGAAATGAGGGAATGTCCACAATACCCGGATTTAGTCAGATCCAATTCGAGGGATTTTGTAGGTTCATTAATAAAGGCTTGGCAGAAGAACTTGAGAAGTTTCCAACAATTAAAGATCCAGATCACGAAATTGCATTTCAATTATTTGCGAAAGGATATCAATTGCTAGAACCCTCGATAAAAGAAAGGGATGCTGTGTATGAATCACTCACTTATTCTTCTGAATTATATGTATCTGCGAGATTAATTTTTGGTTTCGATGTGCAAAAGCAAACCATTTCTATTGGAAACATTCCTATAATGAATTCCTTAGGAACCTTTATAATAAATGGAATATACCGAATTGTTATCAATCAAATATTGCTAAGTCCTGGTATTTACTACCGCTCGGAATTAGACCATAAGGGAATTTCTATATACACCGGGACTATAATATCAGATTGGGGAGGAAGATCGGAATTAGCAATTGATAAAAAAGAAAGGATATGGGCTCGCGTGAGTAGAAAACAAAAGATATCTATTTTAGTTCTATCATCAGCTATGGGTTCGAATCTAAGAGAAATTTTAGATAATGTTTCCTACCCCGAAATTTTCTTGTCTTTCCCGAATGCTAAGGAGAAAAAGAGGATTGAGTCAAAAGAAAAAGCTATTTTGGAGTTTTATCAACAATTTGCTTGCGTAGGCGGGGACCTGGTATTTTCGGAGTCCTTATGTGAGGAATTACAAAAGAAATTTTTTCAACAAAAATGTGAATTGGGAAGAGTTGGTCGACGAAATATGAATCGGAGACTGAATCTTAATATACCTCAGAACAATACATTCTTGTTACCACGAGATGTATTGGCTGCTACGGATCATTTGATTGGAATGAAATTTGGAACGGGTATACTTGACGATGACGATATGAATCACTTGAAAAATAAACGTATTCGTTCCGTTGCAGATCTGTTACAAGATCAATTCGGACTGGCTCTTGGCCGTCTACAACATGCGGTTCAAAAAACTATTCGTAGAGTATTCATACGTCAATCGAAACCGACTCCACAAACTTTGGTAACTCCAACTTCAACTTCGATTTTATTAATAACTACTTATGAGACCTTTTTTGGCACATACCCCTTATCTCAAGTTTTTGACCAAACGAATCCATTGACACAAACGGTTCATGGGCGAAAAGTGAGTTGTTTGGGTCCTGGAGGATTGACGGGGAGAACTGCAAGTTTTCGGAGCCGAGATATTCATCCGAGTCACTATGGGCGTATTTGTCCAATTGACACGTCCGAAGGCATCAATGTTGGACTTACTGGATCCTTAGCTATTCATGCGAGAATTGATCACTGGTGGGGATCTATAGAGAGTCCGTTTTATGAAATATCTGAAAAAGCAAAAGAAAAAAAAGAGAGACAGGTGGTTTATTTATCACCAAATAGAGATGAATATTATATGATAGCAGCAGGAAATTCTTTGTCCTTGAATCAGGGTATTCAGGAAGAACAGGTTGTTCCAGCTAGATACCGTCAAGAATTCCTGACTATTGCATGGGAACAGATTCATGTTAGAAGTATTTTTCCTTTCCAATATTTTTCTATTGGAGGTTCTCTCATTCCTTTTATTGAGCATAATGATGCGAATCGGGCTTTAATGAGTTCTAATATGCAGCGCCAAGCAGTTCCACTTTCTCGGTCTGAGAAGTGCATTGTTGGAACTGGATTGGAACGCCAAACAGCTCTAGATTCGAGGGTTTCCATTATAGCTGAACGCGAGGGAAAGATCATTTCTAGTGATAGTCACAAGATCCTTTTATCAAGTAGTGGGAAGACTATAAGTATTCCTTTAGTTGGCCATCGGCGCTCTAACAAAAATACTTGTATACACCAAAAACCTCGGGTTCAGCGGGGTAAATCCATTAAAAAAGGGCAAATTTTAGCGGAGGGAGCAGCTACAGTTGGTGGGGAACTTGCTTTAGGAAAAAACGTTTTAGTAGCTTATATGCCGTGGGAGGGTTACAATTTTGAAGACGCAGTACTAATTAGCGAACGTTTGGTATATGAGGATATTTATACTTCTTTTCACATCCGAAAATATGAAATTCAGACGGATACGACAAGCCAAGGCTCCGCTGAAAAAATCACTAAAGAAATACCACATCTAGAAGAACATTTACTCCGCAATTTGGACAGAAATGGAGTTGTAAGGTTGGGATCCTGGGTAGAAACTGGCGATATTTTAGTAGGTAAATTAACGCCTCAGATAGCGAGCGAATCCTCGTATATCGCGGAAGCTGGATTATTACGGGCCATTTTTGGTCTTGAGGTATCCACTTCAAAAGAAACTTCTCTCAAACTACCTATAGGTGGAAGAGGGCGCGTTATCGATGTGAAATGGATCCAGAGGGACCCCCTCGACATAATGGTTCGTGTATATATTTTACAGAAACGTGAAATCAAAGTTGGGGATAAAGTAGCAGGAAGACACGGGAATAAGGGGATCATTTCTAAAATTTTGCCTAGGCAAGATATGCCCTATTTGCAAGATGGAACACCTGTTGATATGGTCTTCAATCCCCTAGGAGTACCCTCACGAATGAATGTGGGCCAAATATTTGAAAGCTCGCTCGGATTAGCAGGGGATCTGCTAAAGAAACATTATAGAATAGCACCCTTTGATGAGAGATATGAGCAAGAGGCTTCAAGAAAACTTGTGTTTTCGGAATTATATGAAGCCAGTAAACAAACAAAAAATCCATGGGTATTTGAACCCGAGTACCCGGGAAAAAGCAGAATATTTGATGGAAGAACAGGAGATCCCTTTGAACAACCTGTTCTAATAGGGAAGTCCTATATTTTAAAATTAATTCATCAAGTTGATGAGAAAATCCATGGACGTTCTACAGGGCCCTACTCACTTGTTACCCAACAACCCGTTAGAGGAAGAGCCAAACAAGGGGGACAACGAGTAGGAGAAATGGAAGTTTGGGCTTTAGAAGGATTTGGTGTTGCTCATATTTTACAAGAGATACTTACTTATAAATCTGATCATCTTATAGCTCGCCAAGAAATACTTAATGCTACGATCTGGGGAAAAAGAGTGCCTAATCACGAGGACCCTCCAGAATCTTTTCGAGTGCTCGTTCGAGAACTACGATCTTTGGCTTTAGAACTGAACCATTTCCTTGTATCTGAGAAGAACTTTCAGATTAATAGGGAAGATGTTTGATCGGAATAAATAAAAATTCTTTTCTTATTTCTATTTTATGATTGACCAATATAAACATAAACAACTTCAAATTGGACTCGTTTCCCCTCAACAAATAAAGGCTTGGGCTAACAAAATCCTACCTAATGGGGAAGTCGTTGGCGAAGTCACAAGGCCCTCCACTTTTCATTATAAAACTGATAAACCAGAAAAAGATGGATTGTTTTGCGAAAGAATCTTTGGACCCATAAAAAGCGGGATTTGTGCTTGTGGAAATTCTCGAGCAAGCGTAGCTGAAAATGAAGACGAAAGATTTTGTCAAAAATGCGGGGTAGAATTTATTGATTCTCGGATACGAAGATATCAAATGGGATACATCAAACTGGCATGTCCAGTGACTCATGTGTGGTATTTGAAAGGTCTTCCTAGTTATATCGCGAATCTTTTAGATAAACCCCTTAAGAAATTGGAGGGCCTAGTATACGGCGATTTCTCTTTTGCTAGGCCCAGCGCTAAAAAACCTACTTTCTTACGATTACGAGGTTTATTCGAAGATGAAATTTCATCCTGTAACCACAGCATTTCTCCCTTTTTTTCTACCCCAGGCTTTGCTACATTTCGAAATCGGGAAATTGCGACAGGAGCAGGTGCTATTAGAGAACAATTAGCGGATTTGGATTTGCGAATTATTATAGAGAATTCCTTGGTTGAATGGAAGGAATTAGAAGACGAGGGGTATAGTGGAGATGAGTGGGAAGATAGAAAAAGACGAATAAGAAAAGTTTTTTTAATTAGACGAATGCAATTGGCGAAACATTTTATTCAAACAAATGTAGAACCAGAATGGATGGTTTTGTGCTTATTACCGGTTCTTCCTCCCGAATTGAGACCCATTGTTTATAGGTCTGGGGATAAAGTAGTGACTTCAGATATTAATGAACTTTATAAGAGAGTTATCCGTCGGAACAACAACCTTGCCTATCTATTAAAAAGAAGTGAATTAGCGCCAGCAGATTTAGTAATGTGCCAGGAAAAATTGGTACAAGAAGCCGTGGATACACTTCTTGATAGTGGGTCCCGCGGGCAACCGACGAGGGATGGTCACAATAAAGTATACAAGTCACTTTCAGATGTAATTGAGGGTAAAGAGGGGAGGTTTCGCGAGACTCTGCTTGGGAAACGGGTCGATTACTCGGGGCGTTCTGTCATTGTTGTGGGTCCTTCGCTTTCATTACATCAATGTGGATTACCTCTAGAGATAGCAATAAAGCTTTTTCAGCTATTTGTAATTCGCGATTTAATCACGAAACGTGCTACTTCTAATGTCAGGATTGCTAAAAGGAAAATTTGGGAAAAGGAGCCCATTGTATGGGAAATACTTCAAGAAGTTATGCAGGGGCATCCTGTACTGTTGAACAGAGCACCTACCCTGCATAGATTAGGCATACAGGCCTTCCAACCCACTTTAGTAGAGGGGCGTACTATTTGTTTACATCCATTAGTGTGTAAGGGTTTCAATGCGGACTTTGATGGGGATCAAATGGCTGTTCATCTACCTTTATCCTTGGAAGCTCAAGCAGAAGCCCGTTTACTTATGTTTTCTCATATGAATCTCCTGTCTCCCGCTATTGGAGATCCTATTTGCGTGCCAACCCAAGACATGCTTATCGGACTTTATGTATTAACGATTGGAAATCGTCGAGGTATTTGTGCAAATAGATATAATAGTTGCGGAAACTATCCAAATATAAAAGTAAACTACAATAATAATAATTATACGAAAGATAAAGAACCTCATTTTTCTAGTTCATATGATGCACTGGGAGCTTATAGACAGAAACGAATCGGTTTAAACAGTCCCTTGTGGCTCCGATGGAAACTAGATCAACGCCTCATTGGATCAAGAGAAGTTCCGATTGAAGTTCAATATGAATCTTTTGGGACTTATCATGAGATTTATGCCCACTATCTAATAGTCGGAAATAGAAAAAAAGAAACCCGTTCTATATACATTCGAACCACTCTTGGTCATATTTCTTTTTATAGAGAAATAGAGGAAGCCATACAAGGATTTAGTCGGGCCTATTCATACAATACACTATCTAAACAAGGAAGTTAGACTCGGCGATGCCCCTTTCGGGGGGCATTCCGATTTCGCTAGTACCATCTTATCTTATCTTTTTTGCCGCGCAAATTCCGATTGAGATTGAGGAAAGGGGGTAAATTAATTAAGTTTTCGAATCACTGACTCAGGCCTATTGTCGAATCCTACTCAGCAATTGTCGAATCCTACTCAGCCAAAAAAGGGGGTACTTATGTATGGCGGAACGGGCCAACCTGGTCTTTCATAATAAAGAGATAGACGGAACCGCTATGAAACGACTTATTAGCAGATTAATAGATCATTTCGGAATGGGATATACATCCCATATACTGGATCAAATAAAGGCTCTGGGTTTCCATCAAGCCACTACTACATCGATTTCTTTAGGAATCGAAGATCTTTTAACAATACCCTCTAAAGGATGGTTAGTCCAAGACGCGGAACAACAGAGTTTTCTTTTGGAGAAACACTATTATTATGGGGCTGTACACGCAGTAGAAAAATTACGCCAATCCGTTGAAATATGGTATGCTACAAGTGAATATTTGAAACAAGAAATGAATTCGAATTTTCGGATAACGGATCCTTCTAATCCAGTCTATCTAATGTCTTTTTCAGGAGCCAGAGGAAATGCATCTCAGGTACACCAATTAGTAGGGATGAGAGGGTTAATGGCGGATCCTCAAGGACAAATGATTGATTTACCTATTCAAAGCAATTTACGCGAGGGACTTTCTTTGACAGAATATATAATTTCCTGCTACGGAGCCCGCAAAGGGGTTGTAGATACTGCTGTACGAACAGCGGATGCTGGATATCTTACACGCAGACTTGTTGAAGTAGTTCAACATATTATTGTGCGTCGAAGAGATTGTGGTACTATCCGAGGTATTCTTGTGAGTCCTCAAAATGGGATGACAGAAAAACTTTTTGTCCAAACACTAATTGGTCGTGTATTAGCAGACGATATATATATCGGTTCACGATGCATCGCTGCTCGAAATCAAGATATTGGAATTGGATTAGTCAATCGATTCATAACTACCTTTCGAGCACAACCGTTTCGGGCACAACCAATATATATTAGAACCCCTTTTACTTGCCGGAGCACATCTTGGATCTGTCAATTATGTTATGGGCGGAGTCCCACTCATGGCGATCTGGTCGAATTGGGAGAAGCTGTAGGTATTATTGCGGGTCAATCAATTGGGGAGCCAGGGACTCAACTAACATTAAGAACTTTTCATACTGGTGGAGTATTCACAGGGGGTACTGCCGACCTTGTACGATCCCCCTCGAATGGAAAAATCCAATTCAATGAGGATTTGGTTCACCCCACACGTACCCGTCATGGGCAGCCTGCTTTTCTATGCTATATAGACTTGCCTGTAACTATTCAGAGTCAGGATATTCTACATAGTGTAAATATTCCGTTAAAAAGCTTGATTCTAGTGCAAAATGATCAATATGTAGAATCCGAACAAGTAATTGCGGAGATTCGTGCCGGAACGCCCACTTTGCATTTTAAAGAAAAGGTACAAAAGCATATTTATTCCGAATCTGACGGGGAAATGCACTGGAGTACTGATGTTTACCATGCGCCCGAATATCAATATGGTAATCTTCGTCGATTACCAAAAACAAGCCATTTATGGATATTGTCAGTAAGTATGTGCAGATCCAGTATAGCATCCTTTTCACTACACAAGGATCAAGATCAAATGAATTATTATTCTTTTTCTCTTGACGGAAGATATATCTTTGACCTCTCAATGGCTAATGATCAAGTAAGCCATAGACTGTTGGATACTTTTGGTAAAAAAGATAAGGAAATTCTTGATTATTTAACGCCAGATCGAATCGTGTCCAACAATGATTGGAATTTTGTCTATCCTTCTATTCTTCAAGATAATTCGGAGTTGTTGGCGAAAAAGCGAAGAAATAGGTTCGTCATTCCATTACAATATCATCAAGAACAAGAAAAAGAGCTAATATCCTGTTTGGGGATTTCGATTGACATACCCTTTATGGGTGTTTTACGTAGAAATACTATTTTTGCTTATTTTGACGATCCACGATACAGAAAAGATAAAAAGGGTTCAGGAATTGTTAAATTTAGATATAGGACTCTAGAGGAAGAATACAGGACCCTAGAGGAAGAATATCGGACCCGAGAGGAAGAGTATAGGACCCGAGAGGAAGAGTATAGGACCCGAGAGGAAGAGTATAGGACCCGAGAGGAAGAGTATAGGACTCTAGAGGAAGACTCAGAGGACGAATATGAGAGCCCAGAGAACGAATATAGGATCCGAGAGGATGAATATGAAACCCTAGAAGACGAATATAGGGCTCTAGAGGACGAATATGAAACCCTAGAAGATGAATATGGGATCCTAGAGGACGAATATGGGACTCTAGAGAAAAACTCAGAAGAAGAATATGGGAACCCAGAGAACGAATATAAAACTCGAGAGGACCAATATGGAACTATAGAGGAAGAAGAATATGGGAGCCGTGAAGATGGCTCAGAGAACGAATATGGGGCTTTAGAAGAAGACTCAGAGGAAGACTCAGAGGACGAATATGGGAGCCCAGAGGAAGATTCTATCTTAAAAAAAGAGGGTTTTATTGAGCATCGAGGAACAAAAGAATTTAGTCTAAAATACCAAAAAGAAGTAGATCGGTTTTTTTTCATTCTTCAAGAACTGCATATCTTACCGAGATCCTCATCCCTAAAGGTACTTGACAATAGTATTATTGGAGTGGATACACAACTCACAAAAAATACAAGAAGTCAACTAAGTGGATTGGTCCGAGTGAAGAGAAAAAAAAGCCATACGGAACTCAAAATATTTTCCGGAGATATTCATTTTCCTGAAGAGGCAGATAAGATATTAGGCGCCAGTTTGATACCACCAGAAAGAGAAAAAAAAGATTCTAAGGACTCAAAAAAAATAAAAAATTGGATTTATGTTCAACGGAAAAAAATTCTCAAAAGCAAGGAAAAGTATTTTGTTTCAGTTCGACCTGCAGTCGCATATGAAATGGACGAAGGGAGAAATCTAGCAAGACTTTTCCCGCAAGATCTCCTGCAAGAAGAGGATAATCTCCAACTTCGACTTGTCAATTTTATTTCTCATGAAAATAGCAAGTTAACTCAAAGAATTTATCACACGAATAGTCAATTCGTTCGAACTTGCTTGGTAGTGAATTGGGAACAAGAAGAAAAAGAGGGGGCTCGTGCTTCCCTTGTTGAGTTAAGAACAAATGATCTGATTCGCGATTTCCTAAGAATTGAGTTAGTCAAGTCCACTATTTCATATACAAGAAGAAGGTATGATAGGACAAGCGCAGGGCCGATTCCCAATAATAAGTTAGATCGCAACAATACCAATTCCTTTTATTCCAAGGCGAAGATTCAATCACTTAGCCAACATCAAGAAGCTATTGGCACCTTGTTGAATCGAAATAAAGAATACCCATCTTTGATGATTTTGTCGGCATCCAACTGTTCTCGAATTGGTTTATTCAAGAATTCGAAATATCCCAATGCGGTAAAAGAATCGAATCCTAGAATTATTATTCGAGATATTTTTGGGCTCTTAGGCGCTATTGGACCTAGTATATCGAATTTTTCTTCATGTTACTATTTATTAACGCATAATCAGATCTTGTTAAAAAAATACTTGTTCTTTGACAATTTGAAACAAACCTTCCAAGTACTTCAAGGGCTTAAATACTCTTTAATAGATGAAAATAAAAGGATTTCCAATTTCTACAGTAACATCATGTTGGATCCATTCCATTTGAATTGGCACTTTCTACATCATGACTCATGGAAGGACACATTGGCAATAATTCACCTTGGACAATTTATTTGCGAAAATGTATGTCTATTTAAATCGCACATAAAAAAATCTGGTCAAATTTTCATTGTTAATATGGACTCCTTTGTTATAAGAGCAGCTAAGCCTTATTTGGCCACTATAGGAGCAACTGTTCATGGTCATTATGGAAAAATCCTTTACAAAGGAGATAGGTTAGTTACCTTTATATATGAAAAATCGAGATCTAGTGATATAACGCAAGGTCTTCCAAAAGTGGAACAAATATTCGAAGCGCGTTCAATTGATTCACTATCGCCGAATCTCGAAAGGAGAATTGAGGATTGGAATGAGCGTATACCAAGAATTCTTGGGGTTCCCTGGGGATTCTTGATTGGAGCTGAGCTAACCATCGCCCAAAGTCGTATCTCTTTGGTTAATAAGATCCAAAAAGTTTATCGATCCCAAGGGGTACAGATCCATAATAGACATATAGAGATTATTATACGCCAAGTAACATCAAAAGTACGGGTTTCCGAAGATGGAATGTCTAATGTTTTTTTACCTGGGGAATTAATAGGACTATTGCGAGCGGAACGAGCAGGGCGGGCTTTGGATGAATCGATCTATTATCGGGCAATCTTATTGGGAATAACAAGGGCTTCCCTGAATACCCAAAGTTTCATATCTGAAGCAAGTTTTCAAGAAACGGCTCGAGTTTTAGCAAAAGCTGCCCTACGAGGTCGTATTGATTGGTTGAAAGGCCTGAAAGAAAACGTAGTTCTGGGGGGAATTATACCTGTTGGCACCGGATTCCAAAAATTTGTGCATCGTTTCCCACAAGACAAGAACCTTTATTTCGAAATTCAAAAAAAAAATCTATTCACGTCGCAAATGAGAGATATTTTGTTTCTCCATACAGAATTAGTTTCTTCTGATTCTGAGGTAACAAACAATTTGTATGAGACATCAGAACCCCCATTTACTCCCATTTATACGATTTAAGGATATATAAAGAATATTTTTTTTTTACTTTAATTGAAACTATACTTTTGACCTTAGAATGCTAACAGGTCTGATTTTCGATTTTGTATTTTCCTATTTTACTAAATAAAAGAAGTCAGTTAATTTATTAAGGCTTTGTTTATATGATGTATCAATGGCCAATTCTGAGTAGAAGGTTCCATCGGAACAATTATTATTTATTTCAAGATATTTCGGCTCTTTCTTAATCTTCAAAAAGAAATCAATTCCGTAATGGTAAGACGAAAAAAAGAAAAAAAAAAAGGGAAGTGTGGAAAAAATGACAAGAAGATATTGGAACATCAATTTGAAAGAGATGATAGAAGCGGGAGTTCATTTTGGTCATGGTATTAAGAAATGGAATCCTAAAATGGCCCCTTACATCTCGGCAAAGCGTAAAGGTACTCATATCACAAATCTCGCTAGAACGGCTCGTTTTTTATCAGAAGCTTGTGATTTAGTTTTTGATGCAGCAAGTCAGGGAAAAAGCTTCTTAATTGTTGGTACCAAAAAAAGAGCAGCGGATTTAGTAGCATCAGCTGCAATAAGGTCTCGTTGTCATTATGTTAATAAAAAGTGGTTCAGTGGTATGTTAACGAATTGGTCGATTACCAAAACTAGACTTTCTCAATTTAGAGACTTAAGAGCGGAAGAAAAGATGGGAAAATTCCACCATCTCCCCAAAAGAGATGTGGCAATCTTAAAGAGAAAATTATCTACCTTGCAAAGATATCTCGGCGGGATTAAATATATGACGAGGTTGCCTGACATTGTGATCGTCCTTGATCAGCAAAAAGAGTATATAGCTCTTCGGGAATGCGCCATTTTGGGGATTCCTACTATTTCTTTAGTCGATACAAATTGTGACCCAGATCTCGCGAATATATCGATTCCTGCCAACGATGACACTATGACTTCAATTCGATTGATTCTTAACAAATTAGTATTTGCAATTTGTGAGGGCCGTTCTCTCTATATAAGAAATCGTTGATTAAGTTAATTCTTAAGCAACTACGTAGATTTACGGGATCAGTTACTATTTTTTTTTTTGTTTTGCATAGATAAAAGAAGGGGAATATTGATATATATTAGAGGGTATTGATATATATTATCATTTGATATGATTTCTTGGTATCCTAAATATAAGATTAATACTAACACTTCAAGTTGCTGAGTTGAGAGAGAGATGGTTGAATCAAAAGAATTCCTTTTTTGAAGTTCAATTTTTATCAGAGGACAATATGAATATTACACCATGTTCCATTAAAACACTCAAGGGGTTGTATGATATATCAGGCGTAGAAGTAGGCCAACACTTCTATTGGCAAATAGGAGGTTTCCAAATTCATGCCCAAGTACTCATCACTTCTTGGGTCGTAATTACTATCTTGCTAGGTTCAGTTATCATAGCTGTTCGGAATCCACAAACCATCCCAACCGACGGTCAGAATTTCTTCGAATATGTCCTTGAGTTTATTCGCGATTTGAGCAAAACTCAGATTGGAGAAGAATATGGTCCCTGGGTTCCCTTTATTGGAACTATGTTCCTTTTTATTTTTGTTTCGAATTGGTCGGGTGCTCTTTTACCTTGGAAAATTATAGAGTTACCCCATGGGGAATTAGCAGCGCCCACGAATGATATAAATACGACTGTAGCTTTAGCTTTACTCACATCAGCGGCATATTTTTATGCGGGTCTTAGCAAAAAAGGATTGAGTTATTTCGAGAAATATATTAAACCAACCCCAATCCTTTTACCAATTAACATCCTAGAAGATTTCACAAAACCATTATCGCTTAGTTTTCGACTTTTCGGAAATATATTGGCGGATGAATTAGTCGTTGTTGTTCTTGTTTCTTTAGTCCCCTTAGTAGTCCCTATACCGGTCATGTTTCTTGGATTATTTACAAGCGGTATTCAAGCTCTTATTTTTGCAACGTTAGCCGCAGCCTATATAGGTGAATCCATGGAAGGTCATCATTGAATTAACTAATTTTCGAAATAGTCTTTTTTTTTTTTAGCTTAGCCCAATTCATGCATGGTTCCAGATAATCCTCCAGGTTAGAAAACTAACTAGTTCGAAATGCGTATGAATATATAACCTAGAGTTATAGGAGAGAGAATAGACTATATTACGGAATTGTTAAATTATATATGCATTCAGGGGGGCGGAATCCGGTTAGATCTATATCCTTAATGTCTATAAGACATTCATCTTTTGCGCGGCTTTCTAAGGAATGATTTTGGAATTGGATTCACTAGAAAATAAGAAAATACGCAAACAAAATAGAAGAAACAAATGTATATAGGATTTTATTTATTTTTAAGTTAGATTCATTATCTAATCCAATATATAGAATTCCGGAATTGGATTCCATATCCAGTTCTATGCAGCATATTGTTATCAATTGTATATCTTGATTTGATTCCTATTGGATTTGGATTAGTTCGATTTCAGTAGGGGTTCTTCCTGTATTTCGTCTTTTATTATGGATTAGATGAAGGGGAAAAAATGGGAACTCAAGGATATCGAAGAGTCAAAAAAAAAATAGAATGAAAGGGTGGTTGGTTGGAAAGAAAGAAAAATAGAATAATGAAAAACATATGGATTTACACAAACCTCCAATGATTAGAAACAAAAAACGAGATCTCGAAGTAGTTCGGACGATTTAGATTATCATTTCAATTTGTACTTTTTAGTTACTTCTACTCAATAGAGCTTAGAAGTGAAAAGTCAAAATTTCTTGGTTGATTGTATCCTTAACCATTTTTTTTTTTTGACACGAGGAACTCACCATGAATCCACTAATTGCTGCTGCTTCCGTTATTGCTGCTGGATTGGCCGTAGGGCTTGCTTCTATTGGGCCTGGAGTTGGTCAAGGTACTGCTGCAGGACAAGCTGTAGAGGGTATTGCGAGACAGCCAGAAGCAGAAGGGAAAATACGAGGTACTTTATTGCTTAGTCTAGCTTTTATGGAAGCTTTAACTATTTATGGACTGGTTGTGGCACTAGCGCTTTTATTTGCGAATCCTTTTGTTTAATCCTAAAAAAGAAAATAAGTCCTTTAGATTAGATACTTTTTTCTTTTTTTAGGAAATTGGTATTTGCTTCTGTAATTCCAAGTATATCAATACTTTTATTTATTATATTATTCCAGGAATTTTTTATTTATCGGGACAGACAATACCCCGGGAAAGGTTGATTTGAGCATGATCAATTTAGGTAGAAGATATGCTCGCCCTCTTCCTTCCCATCCTTAGTTTAGGATAGTGGAAAGTCTTTTTCCTTTTATTTTCGGAATTTTGGGAACATTTTAACAAAGGAGATCTTTCACAGATCAAACGAGACCTAAGACTTAATCTAAAAGAAATTATTAGATTGAATCTATTTGCATTAAAAAAAAAAATTGCATTAAAAAAACCGATAAAAAAAGGGCGAGCGAAGTAAGTGATCGAAAAACTTTCTTCTTTGTTCGTCCTATCTATAAGAGGAGAGCATATGAAAAATGTAACCCATTCTTTTGTTTTTTTAGCTCACTGGCCATTCGCTGGTAGTTTCGGGCTTAATACCGATATTTTAGCAACAAATCTAATAAATCTAACTGTAGTGGTTGGCGTATTGATTTTTTTTGGAAAGGGAGTGTGTGCGAGTTGTCTATTTCAAGAATAGATTGGATCTATCCGGCTGCACTTTAGAATATTTTTTAGTATTTTTGTTTTGGGATAAAAAGGTGCACGATCTCCACGAATTACTTCTGAATAACTTCAGAAATCATATGGAAGAACCATAGCATTTCGCGACTCATTGGTAAATTTACTTTGATTCTCTATAGACCAATAATGTGAGACCATTAACACGGTTAAAGCTAAACTGCTTGAAGTCCAGGCAAAAAGGGGTACTCTTTCTACAACTATATTAGTATTGAAATGCTTTATTAGTATAGTATCCAAATACTTTAAACGGGAAATAGCTAGTGTAGAATTTATCTGATATAGAACACTCATATCGATAAAATGGTTTGAACTATTTACTAGAAGGGCACCCTGCCCTTTTTCCAATGCCGAATCGACGACCTGTGTATAAAAAAAAGAGCAATTTTTTGGATTTAAGGAAAGAAAAATAATTCTAGCAATTTTCATTTTCCATTTATTTACTTCGTTTTTCTTAATGAAATTGAAATTGTTAACTAACAGAGCAAACACAAATAAAGAAACAACTTTGCTGACCATGATAGATTTTTATCTAGTCGGAAGAGTCCTCTTAATATTTATCTAGTCTTATATACGTTTCGGTATATTGAAATACAAAGAGAAAAGAGGATAGAGGATAGGCTCTTTACATAAAAAAAAGATATGGAAATAACCAGAATACATAGCAAAAAAGAAAAAAAGGAGCGTGAGAGCCAAATGAATCGAAAGATTCATGTTTGGTTCGGGAAGAGATCATAAAAGTTGTAAACTTAATAGCAAGATAATCTACTTTCATTAAAAGATTTATTAGATAATCGAAAACAGAGGATCTTAAGTACTATTCGAAATTCGGAAGAATTGCGTAGAGGGACCCTTGA